TATGGACGAAGATATGGTCTCCATGGACCCCATTGAATTTCATTCAGAGGAGGAACCTTATAAAGATCGTATTGATTCTTATCAACAAAGAACAGGTTTAACTGAAGCTGTTCAAACAGGCATAGGTCAATTAAATGGTATTCCCATAGCAATTGGGGTTATGGATTTTCAGTTTTTGGGGGGTAGTATGGGATCTGTAGTAGGCGAGAAAATCACTCGTTTGATCGAGTATGCTACTAATCGATCTCTACCTGTTATTATTGTGTGTGCTTCCGGAGGAGCACGTATGCAAGAAGGAAGTTTGAGCTTGATGCAAATGGCTAAAATATCTTCTGCTTCATATAATTATCAATCAAATAAAAAGTTATTCTATGTATCAATCCTTACATCCCCTACAACTGGTGGAGTAACGGCCAGTTTTGGTATGTTGGGAGATGTCATTATTGCTGAACCTAACGCGTACATTGCTTTCGCAGGTAAAAGAGTAATTGAACAAACATTGAATAAAACAGTACCCGACGGTTCACAAGCAGCTGAGTATTTATTCCATAAGGGCTTATTCGACCCAATCATACCGCGTAATCTTTTAAAAGGCGTTCTGAGTGAGTTATTTCAGCTACACGGTTTTTTTCCTTTGAAAAATAGATATATATAATATAGAAATAAAACGAAAATATTAAAATCTAGAAAAAATAGAAGTGATTTCTATGCCTTGCCTACCAAGAACTTCCATTTTTTATTAGAAATCTAATCCCTTTTTGTTGGGTTGAATTAGTTTAGTTAGAGTCGCGAACTTATAATAAACTCTTTATCTTTAATAAAAAAAAACTCTTTATTTTATTAGTAAGATAGAAAGAAAGGACGGGAGAATTCATAAAATTTCGTAAACTTAAAGTGGGTTGTCATACATATTCGTGTAGAAAGATGAATAGGTACACTAAATTTTCATTTAGTTCTCATTCCTTGCACTTATTAAGTACTTAATAATCTTAATATTATATTATTTATAATAATTATAATATAATATAATAGATATACTGATGATATCTTTATATTTATAATAGATACAAATATTAAATTGAGGTACCCGTTCTATGACAGATCTTTACTTACCTTCTTTTTTTGTCCCTTTAGTAGGCCTAGTATTTCCGGCGATTGCAATGGCTTCTTTATTTCTTCATGTACAAAAAAATAAGATTGTCTAGACCTGATGGGGCCAACCAGATATTTTTTTTGGTACAGTGTTTAGTGTAATGCGGTATGATATGTGCCTTTTTTCCGAATACAAATGAAAGAACTGTTATGCATGCAGATACATGATATCCGTATAAATCCATGTATATACGGGTTATAAAAACGATCGGCAAATATTTTTATAATAGAAAGTCAATGTATCTAACCAATTACTCCTAAGGGTTCATATCAGAATAGTTTTAGTTGATGAAAGTTACTTTGGCATCAAGAAAAGTAAAGTCAATTTTTTTTTCTGAATTCCAATCGAATGCAATCGGATCTAGTATAGTATGAACTGGCGATCAGAACATATATGGATAGAACTTATAACAGGGTCTCGAAAAGCAAGTAATTTTTTCTGGGCCTTTATTCTTTTTTTAGGTTCACTAGGATTTTTAGTGGTTGGAATTTCTAGTTATCTTGGTAGGAATCTGATACCTGGATTTCCTTCTCAACAAATTATTTTTTTTCCACAAGGGATCGTGATGTCGTTCTATGGGATCGCGGGTTTATTCATTAGTTCCTATTTGTGGTGCACAATATCGTGGAATGTAGGTAGTGGTTATGATCGATTCGATAGAAAAGAAGGAATAATGTGTATTTTTCGTTGGGGATTCCCCGGAATAAATCGTCGCATTTTCCTTCGCTTCTTTATGAAAGATATCCAATCAATCAGAATGGAGGTTAAAGAGGGTCTTTTTCCTCGTCGTATTCTTTATATGGAAATCAGAGGCCAAGGAACCATCCCCTTGACTCGTACTGATGAGAATTTGACTCCACGAGAAATTGAACAAAAAGCTGCCGAATTGGCCTATTTCCTGCGCGTACCAATTGAAGTTTTTTGAATTTTTATCAAAAGGAACAAATTCGTTCGGATTTATCCAATTGAGATATTCGGAAATCCCATTTACTTAGAATTTACTTATTCTATTATAAATATATATATTTCATTCGAAACGGGATCCTTAATTCTATTTCTATATTCTTTTTTCTAGATCTAAGGACTACATTTTTACAAAAAACTGGGAATAGATCCATAGGTTCGATACCTTGTTATAGAACTCGTGCTTTAGAGAAATATAAGATCAGATAAAGTTGACAAATGAAGCAGTTCATTAACAATTCACAGAAAAAAAAAATGAAAAAAAAGAAAGCATTGGCTTCCCTCGCGTATCTTGCATCTATAATATTTTTGCCCTGGTGGATCTCTCTCTCATTTCAAAAAAGTCTGGAACCTTGGATTATTCATTGGTGGAATACTAGGCAATCCGAAAATTTTTTGAATGATATTCAAGAGAAAAATGTTTTAGAAAAATTCCTAGAATTAGAAGAACTATTCTTGTTGGATGAAATGATAAAAGAATACCCAGAGACACATATAAAAAAGCTTAGTATAGGAATACACAAAGAAACGATACAATTGGTCAAAACACATAATGAATATCATCTCCATATCATTTTGCATTTGTCGACAAATATAATCTGTTTTACTATTCTAAGTGGTTATTTTATTCTGGGTAATGAAGAACTTGTTATTCTGAATTCTTGGATTCAGGAATTCTTCTATAACTTAAGTGACACAATAAAAGCTTTTTCTATTCTTTTAGTTACTGATTTATGGATTGGATTTCACTCAACCCATGGTTGGGAACTAATGATTGGTTCGATCTACAATGATTTTGGATTGGCTCATAATGAGCAAATTATATCTGGTCTTGTTTCCACTTTTCCAGTTATTCTAGATACAATTGTGAAATATTGGATCTTCCGTTTTTTAAATCGCGTATCTCCTTCGCTTGTAGTCATTTATCATTCAATGAATGAATGATAAACTTATTTGATTTCCTGATATCAATCAAAAAGTTTTTTCACGTAAAAAAAGGGCATTTTTTTTTTTTCATTCTTTATACTTTTCAAGGCCTTCGTCCTGTTTTCGTTGAATTTTTTCAGTACAATGGCAGACTCGTGGATAGGGAACTATACTAGCTACCTATCTAATTTATTGTAGAAATTCCGGGATCAATGATTGGATCATGCAAAATAGAAATACTTTTTCTTGGGTAAAGGAACAGATGACTCAATTTATTTCTGTATCGATCATGATATATGTAATAACTCGAGCATCTATTTCAAATGCGTATCCCATTTTTGCGCAGAAAAGTTATGAAAATCCACGAGAAGCAACCGGGCGAATTGTATGCGCCAATTGCCATTTAGCTAATAAGCCTGTGGATATTGAAGTTCCGCAAGCTGTACTTCCTGATACTGTATTTGAAGCAGTTGTTCGAATTCCTTATGATATGCAAGTGAAACAAGTCCTTGCTAATGGTAAAAAAGGGTCTTTGAACGTGGGGGCTGTTCTTATTTTACCCGAGGGATTCGAATTAGCCCCCACCGATCGTATTTCTCCCGAGGTGAAAGAAAAGATAGGAAATCTGTCTTTTCTGAGTTATCGTCCTAATAAAAGAAATATTCTTGTGATAGGTCCTGTTCCAGGTCAAAAATATAGTGAAATCGTCTTTCCCATTCTTTCCCCCGACCCCGCTACAAAGAAAGACGTTAACTTCTTAAAATATCCTATATATGTAGGTGGGAACAGGGGAAGGGGTCAGATTTATCCTGATGGGAGCAAGAGTAACAATACAGTCTATAATGCTACATCCGCGGGTATAGTAAGCAAAATAGTACGTAAAGAAAAGGGGGGATATGAAATAACCATAGTTGATGCATCGGATGGTCACCAAGCGGTTGATATTATACCTCCAGGGCCAGAACTTCTTGTTTCAGAGGGTGAATCTATCAAGCTTGATCAACCATTAACAAGCAATCCTAATGTAGGGGGGTTTGGTCAGGGAGATGCAGAAATAGTGCTTCAAGATCCATTACGCGTCCAAGGCCTTTTGTTCTTCTTGGCATCTGTTATTTTGGCACAAATTTTTTTGGTTCTTAAAAAGAAACAGTTTGAAAAGGTTCAATTATATGAAATGAATTTCTAGATCCAGAAATTCCTTACCATCAAGTTGATAAAAAGCGCCGAATTCTTGTTGATCAAAAAAATGAAATATGTATTTCTGTAAACTTCCTTAAACCTACTTTGCTTTGTTTTTTGTTTCTAGTATTTTTGCGAGATCTATGGAATTCATTACTTGTATTCCATTTTTAGTACTAGGCACTAGCCAATAGGTATACAAAAACAAAGGAAGAAGATACAAGACAAGGACTGGATAAATGAAATGAAAGGAACAGTCTAGGAAGGATTATAAGTTTTCCTAATCTTCTATTCGACACAAGAAAAGGTATAACTCCTTTTTCTTGTGTCGTCTTGTATCGAAATAATAATGCTTTTTCTCTTGTTCACCAAAGATTAATATTTCTTCTTTTCCGGATATATCGGAAATCTTTTGTTTAGATTCATACATTCATTATTTTAAATAAATAAAAACATAAGAAATAAGAAGTAGTAGACAAACAAAAAGTTTTAGAGGGGAGTCATTCATTGAGTAAACGGGGCTTCTTCTTCTATTATTAAATTAACTTCCACTTTTAATTTATATTATTTATTTTTCAATATTACTAAAAATTTACTTGTTTGGTTGAAAAGCGGCGCGGATTAGAATCTATTTTTACGCATACCTAAATGCTTATTTTTTATTTTATCTTTTTTTTCTATTTTATATACAATAAGTTTTTATTTATTTACTATAAGAAATGTAGAAATGATTTGCAGAATATCTCATCCGTTTAAATTATCCATATGATATTGGATT